GGGGAAGATCTGTTTATGATATAGTTCAAGAAAGAGTCGTCTCATTTCCTTACTTCTTCGTTCTTTCTAATTCATTCACTTCAAGGCTGGTTCTGAACGCCGCGTAACATCATCTTCAACCAACCTCCACCGTACGTACCTTTCGGTGCGGCCACTAATAGTCGAGAGCCCCGATCGACCCAATCCCTGAAGGTCAGATCGAAGCCATGAGGAATTACTTGATTGATAGTACCCCTTTCCACTCACGGGATAGATAGAGGCAGGAAGCCTACCGTTTCATACTTAAATTATAGGCAGTTAACCAACCCCTTCTACGAAGAACCTATTGGCAAGGTTGATGGATAAGTTGCGAGACAGTATTCACCACGCTCGCCATATCGAGGGCCGGATAAGGCATTCGGGGCAGGCTATTGGAGAAAGATCCTATCGCTACTTTTATCTTTCACTTCACTTTTTTATCCGGAAATGAGGAGTATCTTAGCGGAAGCCGTTACGTCAGCTTAACTAAGAGGCCTGATCCGTGCTAGCAGATTAGTCTCATCCTGGGCGACCTACTCTCCTCAGCAGTTGCTGCCGCTAGCGGTAGTCCCTTATGCCTACTCCACTCTATAAATCCAATCTATCCGGCTGCAGCCCTACTGTTATGAGTTTCGTATCATCAATATAATCAGTTCATTCTAGAGGCTTGTGAGCAATCTCAGTCAGCGTCTGCAAGCATGCAAACTGACTCAATTTTTTGGCATAGTAGGTAATGCGTAGTCTTTTAGTGAGTCCAGCACATTCGGTATTTGGCTCGCCTACGCCGATCTTCATCAATAAGCTAGGTATTCAATCATTAGCAGTCGTTAGGCCTCCCATTAATATAGGAAATAGTCAAAACGCTATGCCTCAGCTTGTTTACCCAACCAGACCTAGGACCAGCAATGCCTGTAAAAGAAAGAAGTACAGGCTTGCTTGCCAGTCCACTCATTGTTATCTGATAGCCATTGGAAACCTTCTAACTATTATCATATATAAATAAATGCTATTCGGGGAATCTTTCCAGCGTACTCTCGTTGGTGCACACTCTGGACTTGTCGATCGTTATTCTATATGATGAGTGATTGATTGAATTGCTAGTCTGTCAGTGAGAGAAGTGAGAAGCTGTGATCGAGAAAGTCCCGCCCAAAGAGCTTAGCCAAGAGTGGACCAGGCCATATGGCGGTCCCGCAAAGCCGGTCACCGGGAGCTAAGATCCTTCTCAATTGTTTCACTGCAGATAGCAAGCATCCAAAACTCGGAAATAGTTTCAGAAGTAAGTTCCTCCCCGCTGAAAGAGACCGAAGAAGGTTCAACTAGCGCTTAGAGTTCGGTGCGAGGATCAACTCCGTACCCTTCCTTCAGATAGTTACCGCTTTGCACGAGCTGAGACAGTGTAGATAGATCCGGATAAGAAGGCAAAGATCACATTCCTTATAACTAAGACTTGTAATTGCCTCAATTCGTAGGCCGCCTTTTGCCCCGAATTTACATTTACCAAGGAATCACGGTTTGTGGAAAGCTCCTCCAGAACCTTCGCTATTTTAAGGCGTTTTTCCGGGGAATCCGCCGCTTCCCCTTATTTATGCCTTTTGCTGCTCCACAATGCTCTCTCCAAAACGAAAGTGAAAGAAGCCCGCGTACCCACTTAGCTACCGGGATTTCTTCTCACACAGTACCAATTGCTACGAGATTCTCTAAAAGCTTCAATCGCATTACATATAGTGATTAAATCAATGCAACATTTCGCGGATCTAAACCTGTCCTTCAAGCTGGGTCAGCTATAGTTGGTTAGTCGGATGCTGTAACCGAGTCTTCTCGCCTATCGGAAGATAGATCTAGGATAATACGAAACTTTTCAACAAAGCTCGCATGTTGATTAGATTCCTAAATGAGTCATCCATACCCTTTTGACATGACAAAACGACTTGTCTTTTAGACGGTTTAGGATAATAGGTTTCCTGCCCCGAAACTTGGTGTAGCCCACTGGCTTGTGGATAGTAGGCTCTGTTCTATCGAGGCAGATTGGATTGTACTGGGAAAGATATCCAACGGGCTAGGCTAAAGGGGAAGGGCCGAAGGATGGAGCGGGGCTAGCTGAGAGGCAAAATCGGATCAGATCATTAGAATATCGGGGACAGAAGAAAGAAGCAATAGGGTTCCCCATATGATGTTACCTTGTACGAACCCACTACTTATCCATTCGGGGCTGCTAGAGGCAGGGAAGGAATGGTTGGGGGTAGTCAGTCTTCCAGACTTCTACGAATGAATGATTTCGGAGTGAAAGGTCTTCGTAGATCTCAAATATCTCCCCTCTCGTTTTCTTTTCACTCGAGCGACTACGTGACTTACATAGAAGAGATTATATGCTAGCACTAGAAGCAAGATTGCTTAATCAACTATCGTAGAAGAGAGTAGCCTATGGGTATAGGATACGAGCGGTTAAGAGTTCTTGGCTTTCTAAGGATAGTAAGTGAGTCGAGCTCTACTTAAGTGATCTTATGCCTATGATCTTGATCTTCTTACTGAGAAAAACAACGTTTAACGTTGAATTAGGAAGAACCCACATAATGACGAGAAAAGGCTTTTGCAGGTCCTATAGAGCTCAACGATTATAAATTCTCAAATGAAAGGAAAGCCATTCCTAACTGGCCTAAGTGGAAAGGCACTAGATATAAGCGAAAGGACTGTAAGGAGAGGGCGTATCGAGTGAGCTTGGTCCACAAAGTACCTTGAGACCACTCTTCCCCATAAGCACGTACAAAAGGCATTAAATGCGTAAATGCCATCAGCTCTAGAGGTAAAACAGGGAAAGAAGACTTGGCTAAATCCCTTTTCACTCCTAAGGACTCAAGATATCTTGATAAAAGCCCAGACTTAGGGATTACCTGTAAGGTTGGTTCCCAAGTGAGACCTTGGTGGAGAGGTATACGAGAGACCTCTGGTACGTACCGCGTGATCAAGGAAGGCCTACCAGGGCACCGCCAAGGCTATGTTATAGACTCAAGAGAGACTTAAACACTTTCACTAGCAGGTCATCCTTCCTGTACATTTGAATGCGTACACAAAAGAAGGCGTGGATAGCCACTGCGTGTAAGGGATAGGCAGAAGACCTTTCAGTCGTCGATGGCCCCATGCCCCATAGGATAGGCGACCTGAAGAGAACTATAACATTGCTTGAGATAAAGCGCCCTATAAAGAAAGACCTCTTGCTCCACATTCCATTCACTGGCTTAAGGTAAGGTGTAGTATATACTATAGTCTTCCGCCCGGTAATGAGAATTTCTTTGACACCAAAAGAAAAGGTAAAAAGCCGGGTTAAGAGTTAAGAGGATGAGAAGGACTTGCATATGCCTCCTTTTCTTCGTACAAAAACCGATTTCATTGCCTTAATGGCACCCCTAAAAGGCGGATCTGTGGGAAAGGAAGCGGGTTTAGAATCAATAAATCCCATCAGCCCCAGGGGCAATAAAATAATAGGTCAATCAGCTTTCAGTAAAGTCAGGGCGGTATAAAGAAATTATCTTCCCACGGAGCGAGAAGAAGCAAGGGGCCCTCCTTTCACTCGACTAACTTCTATCCTTATGCCCTTACACGAGACGCAGATAGCGAGCAGACTGCGATCTTCTTACTGATAAAACAAGGTTTCACTTCGAATATGGAATAAATTCACCACATAATGATCATCAAAGGTATGATAACGCAATATAGAGCTATTTAGATTCAACCCTGCCCCTAACAGGAGTGAAAGCACTCGCACGAAGTCACTCATAGACTATGTATGAGGAGCGATTAAGACCGATTGCTTAAATAGTCAGTCTAGCTAGCGCCTCATATATCTAAATTGACTGACTGCCTTCCTCATAGCTAACTATGAGCGACTACATACCTGCCCATAACTGGTACATAGTCACTCGACTTACAAGGAGAGGACAGCACACTACCTTCCTTTACCCTGTCACTAGAGCGAGGTATGAAGTTAGTCGAAGAAAGTGAGAGGCTGACCAGCAACTAGGGGTGTTCACAGAGCAGCCGTCTTTCCCTCTCAAGCGGAGAAGACTGGTGACATGTCCGATCCGGTAGGGATGGTTCTTCTCGACAGATTAAGCTACTTACTAGAGTTCGGGTATTGAACAAAGGGGTGGCAACTTGCCCGATAAGAAAAGTAGCCCGAGTGAAAGAGTTCTTGTTTTAGTAGCATAGGAGTTATAGTTGTAGCTAGGCTAGGAGTAGCTAGCAGCTATGAGTTCCGAGTTGACGAAATCAAAAAGAAATCCGTCCGGACTGGTGACACCTGTACCACACTCTATGGCACACACCCCAAGTTGTAGTAGACGAAGATGGTCACCTAGGATAGGCAGACAAACCTGAACCTTATAAAGTAGCCGGCAGAGACGGGAGAACAGCCTAGGATGGCAGACTCGATCATCTCTTTCTTCAATGTGGGTTTGTGCATTTGTCTTTTGAATCGGTCAAGGGTTCAGACAGGAGATGTGCTTTAGCCAAAGAAGCTGTCTTTGTGGCACCCTTGGAGTGGAGTAGTCAGGAAGAGGCACCGAGGAGGGACAGAAGCTGAGAGATTGGACGCGCTCCGGTCTAAGGCCTAGCAACTGAGCCCTTTGATTATAGGGTGCTCAACCTTTGAACTAGCTTCCCTGGAGCTTCTAGTCTAGGAGAACTTATAGGCTATGAGCTAATATTAGGGGGTCCGCCCTAAAGCTTCCAGGAGAAGTTCTTCGGGTGTAGGATAAGAGGCTGATTTCAAATTCATCTTTCCCAGAATCGGATTCTTTACTCGACTGCAAGAAAATGTTTCCCTACAGTTGCATTGACCCAATATATTTTATGTTAACATTCAGATCGATTCTCCTATCCTCCCGGGCACTGAGCCTGAGAGGTGGACATCGCCGCCTTGCCCGGGCTTTTGTTATTCTCTTTTAAACGTATTATCCTGAAAGAATGCATGTGAACCTCACTAAGACATAAACTTACCGTCCAAGCATCATTAGGGTGGCCTGAGGATTGGTTCCTGGTGATACACCAAACACTGATCCATCCACAACACAAAGTGAACCAATTCAAATGACCCTAAGATCACGATCAACCACCCTCCCCACCACGCAGCCCCCATGGTAGTGCCATATGGTGCTTACCGTCCGGCGGCAGAAATCCGCCATCTGAACATAGTTTGTTTGGTCAATAGGCAATGCAGGCCCTACAAATCTGAAGTCTTGACCCCCTAACCAGTTCCTGAACTTGAAATCTTTCAATGCCCTGTTTCTGAGCACATCCCCTATCTTTCTTGTGCCATTCACACAGCGTTCAACATCAACTGGGTTGTGGAAGTAATTGAATCTGACAATAGGATTGAGCTTGACATCTGTTGAAGCCAGTCTAAGAAAACCACTCGAGACTGGCCCCGCAATCTTCTCATGAGGGTAGCCACTGTGAGGTAAAGAGGTGAGGATGGTGTACGGATGAACACAGAATGAGCAGGGGATGCCTTTTTAATTGTCACTTAATAAAGAAAACACTTTCGACAGGATCCTCATTCAGCTTTAAGCGAAAGAAAACACTTTTTTCTTTACTTACACAAATTTCTTGAATTGACACCTATGTCAGCCTGATATGCATGCTTAGGGAAAAGGCATAGGCAAAAAATAAAGACCTCACGCTTGAACTACGGGACAGACTAGCGGAATAAAAGTCACATCCATATGGGAATAACCCCTGTTCGTAAACCCTGTTGTCTTAGGCTGTATGAGTCTTCCTTAAACGAGTGAAACGCTCTAAAGAGTAGCTTACGGGAGATAGCTATATCTTTTCTATCTTCTTAATAACATGCACAGAAGCAGGAAAGCTAGCCACCCCGATTCCTTCTTACTTAACTTTAGGCAGTGTCCATACGTTCCGGCGTGGTGCAAGAGAAAGAAAGTCTTGTTTAACTGTATTCCCTTTCATGAGATCAGTAGTTGGTGGAATTCTTCAAAGTCTTTCCGCGGAGAGCACAAAAGCTGATTAATTAGGAAAGAGCTGCTAAGAGGGATGACTCGCCCTTAGCCCTCGTCTAAAACCTAGCAAACAGACCGTTGTAAACCAGGTGAACTAGAGCGAACAGGAGAAGCAAGCAAATAGCGGCCTCTCATCCAATCCACCTCTCGCAGTTAAAGGAAAGGTATTCCGATCTTTGATCCGCCGATTCAGGAGCGATTGAAGCGAATACAATAATAGAATGCAAGGAAGGGTTCCCCAGGAAAGGCAGCAAGGAGAATACACTCTTCTTATCGTTTGTGCCCCATTAGCTCTGGGAAAAAAGCAAGAGAAAGGGAGCGGTTCGGAATCAAATCCGCTCTTTCAGCTAGTCTTCTTTTATCCACAGAATCCGATGCAGTTAGCGAGAGTCGTGGTAGTTCAGTTCGAAAGGCAGTTCAGTCATTTGCGGGTAGAAATCCTAATAAAGGAAAGGCAGAACATAGCCAATCACACATCTCGTTGCTAAGAGGTAGCTGGCGAAAGGCTTTAAACAATGCTCTTTAACTAGAAAGCTACGATTGAACTAGTAAACTAGCTGCCATTGCATTGAAAGAAGAGGGAAATTCCGTAGTTAGTAGTTAGTCTTCCCCCATCACTAAAGTCGTGCCCTGAGGGTGAGAATCAAATCATTCAATGCTCAGTACCGGTGCGTAGCGCTCTCTGTTTTTCATAGTAAAGATGTGCCCGTGGGAGGAGACTCGCCTTCTTCTTCTGAGATGGGATGACGAGAATATGCTCTGCAGATGTTTTCAGGAAGAAGAGAAGCCGGTGTTAGCAAGGAGCGAAGCGAAGGGATGAAAGGGGCGAAGGCAAGAGGTCTAGGTCCTTGCTGCCTGATTGACTGCTTAAAAGCTTGAAGTGACGAATACGCTTTGTTGAATCAGAAATGAACTTTTATATAGAGGCTTCGAAGAAGCTGTGAATAGGTCCTCGGTTCTTCTTTCCCAAAGGGAGTGATCAGTGGAGGAAGAAGAAGCTCCTACAGAATCAGCCGCTCTTAGCTCTTAAGGGAGTTATTTTCAAGCTTTCACGTCTCCTAGCCTAGGCTAAACCGATTTAGCTTTATAGAAGCACCTTTATCTCCTTTAATCGCTTCGCCCACGAGAGATTTTAAATTCCCCGCCCCTACTTTACTTCTATTAAAGAAGATGAAGACTTCTTTTCTTGTATCTTAAAGAACGAACTATGTGCGCATAATTGACCATTTACTTCTTGAGTGGTATAAGTGGTACTACACCATTGCTGTTAGACTAGAATACTCCTTTGGAGGTTCTTCTCTCTCCTCCGGTTGTACCTTCTTCAGTGAACCGAACCCTTTCCAAATTTTCAGCTTTTGGTCTAACTTAGCCTATGATATCAATTCCCACTTACTTCTGTAAATGTAAAAACTTATTCCCCCTTTTTAGTTGGGCTCGTTCTTTCAATGGCCTCTTTACTTCTGATGGACCATGAGTTCTGGGCACATATGATTGCATACCGTCTGTCAGGACAATCCTATATGTGAAGGGTTACTTGCTACGTCTCGCTGACTCCCGCCTCGCCTATCTCTCATCAAAGAGTATCAGAAAAGTGACTATTCGTCCTACTTAACTGCAGGAATGCTAACCTCTGACCCTATCCGCCGGTTTATGAACTCTAGTCTTTCTTGCGCATATTCTACCTTCACGCTTTGCTCCTTACTCTTACTTACTACTTAAAATAGTGGAATTCCGTCCTAAGGCTTTCCATAATGCATTTTATGGCATGTTCTTGTTGCCTAGTACCTCTGTGACCTTCTTCGATATCGATTGAAGAGGCATGAAAGAAACTTAACTTAAGGAAAAACTCTCCCAACGAAAGGTAGTTTACTTGCTTAAAGGAATTGACTTCCCAACCGGCTAATGCTTCTAGAAAGGGTCTACGGGGAACCTTCTTCTCTTCTCCCTACTTACCCTTACCTTAGGTGGGTTGTGTTGTCCTTTAAAGAATAGCTATAGCCCAACGTTTAACGGGTATCCATCCTACGAACAATCAATCCCTTGGGACATTCAACATTCAACTCCAGTTACGACTTCCCCTCGGCCGGGCATCTTCCCTCTTGCTTCGCTTGCCGTAGAGGCTACATTCTATAGAGTGATAACTAAGACCTGCTTCGGAGAATATAAGGTTTTTTGAGACAGGGCTTTCGCTCTAAATAGCAGGGTTCCCCATAACACCCAGAATGGGCAGCTACGGGCGTGTTCAACATTCGAAGGGAAGAATCGATCGATGATTACATACATTCCTAATCCTAACCACTCCCCAGGCGTGGGTAAACAGGGATCAATCCAGAGCAGCACTCAAGACAAATGAATCTAAGTTAGTATGCAAGAAATCGAACTAAAAAAAAACCATTAAGAATTAAGAAGAGAAATACAGAATAGCCCGCCTCTTCCCTTAGAGAATTCGGGATTTGTCCCAGCATAGATCTTATCAGTTATCAGTTTATGCGCAATAAACACAAATATACAGTACATGAAGAATAAAAGAGAGTGAAGTCCCTCTCTTCTTCGGTCTCTCTTTAGTTTTTCCGGTTTTCAATTACAAGGGCTCAACAATTCGCCGCCAGCCCTTTTTTTTTATAATATATTATGGTCGTCTATCTTCAACCCAACCTCTGATAGGGCGAGGGACAGTTCACAAGCTTGGTATTTAAGTCAGTCTCAGGTCGAAGTGCTTCATCCCGGAAATGCGGTTTTAAATCTTCTAGGTCTCTCGAGCCTAGATATCTACACCTCGTAAAGCCTTAACAGCATCGACTCATTAATGCGCCCTCAAGGGGCAGCGCAGCCTAAGGAAGAAGAGGCTCGGCAGGATACTCTAAGCATCTAAGCCCTAATTGAATCGCGATTAAGCTACTTTTTCACCCGAAGTATTATACCATTTGGTCTGGTGGTTTCGCCTAGTATGATGTATGACGTACATAGCACTAACTCGACTTTAGAGGGCAAGTAGGCCAGGCCTCTTAAGGTTACCTAGTTTGCTTCATCGCCATGATCATTAGACGATACCAGCTGGATCGGAGCACTTGTCACACTCATTTTCAATGGGAAACTTAGTTTCATTCATCACACGAAATAAAAGACTAGGCACACGGCACGGATCAAAACCTGTCCTTCAAGCTGTCTAAGTTAGCTTTGTCATCTGTTGATAGAGTCTTTTCCTTATAACCCGGGCAGCAATAGTCATTGTTTTACTGAAAGTATAGTGAATAAGGTCTTCTCGAGCCTTCGCTGCCTACTCTGCTTTTGCTGCTTAGCTTATGCTATCCTCTCAACTGACTGTAGATATCCAGTCTTCTCCGACTGAGGAGAATAGCAAATCAAGTCAGGAATGCACCAAGTTGGAATAGAATAGTCCAAGTAATAGTCTCGTCCAATTGCCTAGCGTAGGCTTAATGCACTTCACACTGGCTAGCGCTACCTAACCTCTTGCACGTGAAGTCAGGCAAGAAATTTCGCTTCGTGTAAAGATATTGTTTTAATAAAAATTTTTGTGTTACATCGATCAGGCCTTAAGAACCGTTTATTCTTCGCCAATGGCCAGTTTTTCCTCGTAGGTCATGCCAAGCTCAGGAGAAATAGTGGTTTAGAACCATTTCCAGGATCGACTTTGGCTTAGCCCGCCTCTTCTTCTGTCTGACTTCTGTGTGTTACGTTGTCCCGACCTCCGTTTTGGGCTGGTCGTTTGTTTTAGACCGATCATTGGAGTAGTAAACTTACCCTTCTGGTAGAGTGTCTATCTTTAATGGCAACGTAACGGCTTGTGAGTGAGCCTCATGGTAAGCCGAGGAACCCGAGATTGCGTACCAACCACATTAGCCAGGGAAAGTTCATTCACTCACCGGACCGTAGTTCTTGTCGATTTGCACCCGCATCAGACGAGATAAGAATGTCTCGCACTGAGAAGGGAAGCGGCGAACGAAAGCACGAAGCTTCATTCAATCCTCTTTATTACTCCAGTTGTAAATTGCTTCTCTTCCCAAGAAGGGGATTGGTACTTGCTTTCCCTTTATTTAGCGCTTTGCTTTTATAAAGTAATTACCGCTCCGTGGGGTTTGGAATTGGACCTAGAAGAATGAGTCTGGACTGAAAGCCCTTACCACCTCCTTGGAATAGGCAGTTTTTTCCTCTGTTGTTGAATCGGTTCTATCTGAATCCCTCCCTGAGACTGGAAAAGGGACTACGGGCTACCAACAAGACTGACGAGTCCAGATGACTAATTTATAGAATCGAAGGAAACTGGAAGAACGAGAGAGTCCAGCTGAACTAGGATCTAGACTCCTTCCGAGAGGCAAGTTCAGCTACAGACGGCGCTCAATCGCACCTTCCCTACCGGCCCTGTTCTCTAGCTTAAAAAAGGCTTTCTTTTTCTTCATATTTGGTCGGAATCACTTCCCTAGGCCATGTCCATCCCCCTTTGGAATAATTAAAATTTTCCTAAAAAAATTCGGTTCATGCCACCCCCCGTGGCATTGGCTTTGATTGCCCCTACTCTTCTCTTGTCCTCAACCCTCGAAAGAAAAGATCAAACTCGTCGAATCGAGGATCGGAATCGATCGCTCATATGTCCATTCCGTTCTTGCTTGCTTTCCTTCTGTTATGAGAGAGAGCCGCTATACGGCCATTTCTCTTTAGACAAATGACTGTCCCATTCCATTGCTGGAAAATACAGAGTAGGATTCAGCCGCGTGGTGAATGAAACAACATTCATTGAATGAGTTGACGCTAAACCTCCTCTCCTGCTCTTTAAGAGAGTAAGGGCTGTCTGCATTACTGGATTAACTATAATTAATAGTAGTAGAAATTAGGGGGCCCCGTAGACTCTTCAGAGGGGGTATGCTAATCAATGATCTACTGATGTAGCTAATGCTACTGAAGCTGCTGCTAGATATGCTATTGGCTTAACTGGCTCTAAACCCCCCACCCTATAAATTAATGGAATTTAAAGTAGTCGTCTACACTTAAAAGCTTTCTTGTCTTCACTGATCAGCATTTAGTTTGGCCGAGGCACCTTTCTTCTGTCTTTGCATTTGCTTTAGATGGTCCACGTAGGTGGATTCATCAAGCGCGGTCCCCTTTGGGTAGAAATAAAATCCCCGTATCCGATTCCGGTTATCGAAAACGGATCTCGGTAAATAGCCTTCGCTTACCAGAGCGGCTTCGAGATTTTTGTCAATCTGGAGTTGCGTCTCCACAATTGAATTTCGAACCTCTACTCGATAAGATAAACCAACCCAAGCTAATCCCCAAGCGATCATTTAGTTCTTGTCGCCGAACGTCGTCCTCCAGTAAAGGAGGGTGAAGTTCAGCGACAACAGGCTCTTGGTTTACGCTCTCTTCGGAGCTTGCCGGGTCGCTATTACCGTTTGGGTCGGTAGCCAGGCCGGAGGGGCTTACCTTAAACCCCATTTTTTTTTGAATCAAAGCAGGAACCTCTTCCAATTTCAAAGAATAGCCATAGCTTAGTGCCCGTAAACACATCCATCGGTTTTCATCTTCCCCGGCACAGTGTTCAAGTCCAGTCTCACAGGTACCAGAGCTATCTATCCCTTAATCCAGTCTTAGGTCACGGATACCAGTGAGGAGAGCCCGAAGGAGACAGAAAGAGACTCCCTTGAAAGAAGTACGATCAGAAGCGCTCCTCCTTACCAAAAGAAAGTCAAGCCCGAGGATTCTGTTTTATTACCCTTTTTTGATAGATTCAAAGAAAGAGGGAGACGTAAAGCCAGAATCGCTCCTTAGTCAGAGGCCCTCTCTCTATTCAATAGGTGCAGTCGTGTCAATGCATCCCACCGTGCTTTCTTGTTCGCCGATGAAAGATAGATGAAGCTTTAAGGGAGGAAGCGAATTCAAGGGAAGGAGAGTTGAGAATCAACGGCTAAGAGGAAAGCAAGCAAAGGATAATCTTTGCTATCCCAATGTCAGTAAGCTACTCTTTCTGCTGTGCCAGCTAAGGAAGAAGGGAAAGAAAGTATGGTCAATCTCCCCAAAAGTCCCTTATAAAGACAGTATTTATTAGCCCCTTTTCCTTCTCCTTTTCTATGCCATCTCTTATTTCCCATTATATGTAACTTCCTCTATCAAAGAGCGGCTATTCACCATCAGGAAAGACAGTAAGCCAAGGAAAGGAAGAACTGAACTTCTAAGCTTGCATAAGGTTTCGTAAGAAAAAGCACTAGGAAAAGAATGCAAGTTGGATTAACCTGATTGATTGACCTAAAGAAAGCAAGGTTTAGCGTAGCCCTAAGGCTTATGGAATTGATGCTTTCAAGCGCTAGGCCCCTCTGAAGAAAGATGCCAATTCCCAAAAGCAGTAACAATAGCAATAGCAGTAGGAGTAGCATTAGGAATTAAGACCTTAGGCCTCATTCATCAAAGTAGCAGTCCTAAGGGGCTGAAAAGAGCCCAGATTCTCCGCAACAAGCTTGGAAAGGAAGAAGACACGAAGTTAGGAGTTACGCTGAGCCCTTGCTCCTCTTTGATAGAAGTAGCTCTTTTGTTTGCCAGAATGGTTTTTTAGCAAGAAAATGCCTTCTTAGGAAGTGAATCAGAATGCGCCTGCTCTCGAATGCCCTCTTGCTTTTCTCGAATAAGCTGTTGGGGGAAGAACCGCTGTAAGGACACTAGTTCTTGGGGGCATGCCCAGAAGAGGTTCTTAACGTAGGAGCCCTTTCTGCTTAATGAATATCCCTTGCTTTCGTAACCGGTGTGAGAGTTATAAAGCTAACTTCATGCGTAAGCGGTGCTCTTTTTCCTGTTCTTGCAATAACCGGTCTGTCTGGTTTTGTTGGTGAATGCTTATCCGTTGTTAGCGCTTTCGATTGACTGCCTTCTTTCGATTCCTCTAATAAGACGATCTTCAAGACCAGATAGACCCAAGTAGACTATTCTAGGAACGACAGAACAGAGCTTTTCTTTGGTTTCGTCAACAACAAGTCAAGTTTTTTTGAGAGTTCAAGTAAGGACAGGCTATAAAAAATAGTCTTCTTCACGGCGATTGGTTGTTTTGTTGTCCAAGTCGAGTAGAGTAGGTTGCTGCTTTCATGGTGGCGAGTCACTATTACTTGTGGCTTGAGCCGGCTTATCCAGCTTGTCAATTAATTCTTGGTGTAGTGCTTGAGGACCGGTGCTTTACCTCCGCACTTCTCTTAACAGAAGAAATCGTCGATTTCAAACTGAACTAGCCCTTTTTTTCCCACCCACTTACCCCTTCTTCGCGTCATGGATCCCATTTTTTGGCCAAAGCCCCTGAAGGTATAGCGAGAAAGCAGGCTGGATTGCAGGATTGACAGACCCCGGACAGTGCAGGTTGGCAGACAGGGTACAGCTAGAAGTTTACTGAGAAGCGTGGAGCTTACTGACCAGCAGATCTCTCAGGTCAAGACCAGCTCATCTTTACACTCTTTGGACCTCCAGTCGCCTCTCACCTCACCTCCTGGTCCAGACGAATCCAACCAATCAGATCCTTGCATTCAATGCCAAACCCTTGATCACAGTCCTTCTTCCGACCTACTTACTATTCATTACAGCCCCTCTAGCTTTCCAAATGCAAGGCTTCCTTTTAGGAAGCCCTGTGCATAGAATGAGAAAAAAAGAGAAAGTGAAATCTTCTCTTTTGAAGGAAGAAAGGGTGGTTGCCATTCCGCTAATCGAACTAGAAAGAAAAGAGATTAGCCGGGGGGGAGGTATAATACATCTACAGGTAGAAGTAATCCCTTAACTAGAAACTAGAGTAGTCATTAATAACCGTCTAAAAATAAGTCCATATAGTGTTGTAATCGTCCTTAATCAAGGTATTCATCAAGGTATAACAATCAAGCAAGTGAAAACAAGAAAGAAAGCCTAGGCCAATGGTCCCAGACCCGGAAAAGCATTCACCCCCTCGGAGTACCTGTCCCCGAAAGAAGGAGCTTGTAGATCGTGAAGTGAACCAACAAGGGAAGGAACAAGGAACTGAAAGAAAGCAAAGAAGGGAAATTCCTTATGGAAAGGAAAGCGCACGGACAGCAGACGAAGAGAGAGAAGGAATAAAAGGAGCCAAACCAACCCTAAAGCATAAGGTAAGCTCCTCGTTAGCGGGAAAGAAAGAAGCACCTGTTGCGAGCAAGTATGACCAGAACCTTCTTTTCTTCCCATGATGTGTTCTATCAGCGAGTGTTCTAACGGCGAAAGAGAAGCGGAACTGTCCTTTTTAGTCTAAAGATGTACGCTTAACGCGAAAGAGTTAAGGAGGCTAGACGGTAGCTAGCTTGACTCTATTCTCTCCCAGAAGCTTTGTGATAGGAGAATCTTCGTATTTCCACTGGATGGATCGATGGGATGGATAGAGTGAGTGCCCTTCTCCTCTCTTGCTTGTCCGAAGACTGGTCTCCAATCCCCTGCCCCCAGTAGAACTACCAAGAAAGAGTCCATCTATTGGAAGAACCTAAGATTCGTTCGGACTCTCTCAATGAGGAATGAGGAGGGTCCCGGTCTCCCACTATTTCCTCTCTTTCGGTTGGTGTTCTTGCTTTATTTAATCGTGTCGTGTTTAGGAATTGACCGAGATCGAGACAACTGGAAATGTTAAAAAGATAGTACCGGAGGTCTAATCTACCACTTTGGCCGATGGGAACTCCGACTTCATAAAAATCTTTCCTTAACCCGGGCGACGAAACCTAACTAGCTGTTTCAGGATTTGATGATGGACCTGAGTGACGAGCATTCGAAAGGGGAACGAGATTTAAAAAATGGTATAATCAATCACCGGAAGTATCCCAATTAGAAAGAGAAGGCTTGCTGCGAGATGACAATAAGTTAAAAGTTGGAATGGCTATACGAAGAATTTTGAAAGGCTTTCATCGCTCCGGGGAGCTGATCTGACTGAAAAGGAAGGCCGAAGCACTGGCTCTCGGTCCGGTAAGAGCTCCAACTACGGGAAGAAAAGAATTAGCGAATCAGATTGCTTACGACTCAGGGACGAGCGAAGGCTCGGAATCCTCAACAAGGTGTAGGGGCGATCATTAGATTGAGTATCCAGGAGTGGGAGCACCCCAACCAGTGAGCTATGAAGCGGCCTTCCTTCGCGACAAGGGTACATAAGAGGCTTTCACCTTTCAACGCTATTTCCATCGAATGAGTGAACGGGTGAAAGCCCTAATCCAAGCACCACTATCTCTTCAACGGGAAATGGCACCGAAAATAGAATGTCGAAGAGCTCAAGTCCTTAATCTCTTCCACGGGTAGTGTTGAGTTCGCCAAACGCTTCTTGCTGAAGGGGATGCAAATCGATCTTTCCCCCGTATCCATGAAGTCGGTGCTTGGCTTCCACCATCCATACGGCCTTATGGCTATACATGATAAGTACGACCTTAAACGGTTCAGTACTTTCGTGCGTATTGGTGGTGGAGGCTACCGGACTCTCTCCAATCTCAATAATATTAAGTCCTCGAAATGGAGGAGGCTTAAGCTTATGTGGGATAAGAGGCGGCTACCGCTCGAGTACCTCCTAGGTTCGGGAGTACCATTGAACCCATATCTCCATGGAGAGCTTGTTAGGCTTCTCCGTCGGAAGATGGCCCCAAAAGATTTAGTTACGCCTCCCCTCCGGCTCTTTGAGTTTGAGGGGCAGTCGGACTTTCTTGAGTGCCGGGACCTTAACCATATGATTCTGATCTACGATAGGGGTATTCCCAGTGGTATGTTTATTTCATTTTCCGGAATGCTTCACCCAGGCCTTCAAATGTAGATTCTTCCAAAGATAGACTGACTAATAGGTCTGTTCGGATTCGGATTGGAGGTCTTTTTTTAGCCTTGGGTTTGTTATCAAGGCAAGGCTCGAAGCTATTTGAGTTGCGCTCTTTCTACGGCCTGCTTTTTCCCGGCTCGGCATGCTTGCTTTCACTCTATCGACAGCATTTTTTGTTTCAAGACCAATAGCCAGTTAAGGCTCGTTCCAAAAGAGATATATGTGGAGCGGTTCCCCCTCAAGAGGGGCCTTTTAGGAGGATTCGGTCAGCAGAGTGACCTTCCACTCAGCCATGTATAAACACGGCTTTGTATACTCTTCATTTTGCTATTAATGTGACTTATGGGGGCTCCTCGTGGAGAGCTTTTCGGTTAATAATCGAATAAGACTAAAGTCTTACCTTCACGCTCTTTAGTTCATCTCGGTAGAACAAGGAAAAAGCCTATGTAGTGGATTCGAGTCCCACAAGAGCGCACATTAATTTTAATTACTAATCAGCTGCTTTTCATTCAAGGAAGGGCATGATTCAATAATATACTAGAATATTATATCGTATATCGCGGTCCTGATTGAATGAATCAACTATTAAACCGGGGACGAGCTCTATGGCTAATTCGTTCGGCTATTCTATTAAGTAAGGATCGACTTAAGCTTAAGAAATACCTTCTATCACATCGAATTCTAGTAAAGAGATGGGCCTTCTCGTCTGATTTCTGCAAAAACAGGAATGCGGGAAAAGCTTCTTCTCGCCCCAGAGTCCCGAGCTGCCTTAAGCCCAGAAGCGACTTCCTTTAGTTCCACTGGTGGCTATATAGGTCAGTTGAATCTTAGCCAGTTTCTTCTTTGTTCGAAAAGAGCTAGTCCGACTCGACTGCTAATCCTAATTCGCACTCAAGGAAAATGGGTCTTCTTGGCTACCGAAATGGGGGACTTGTTAAGCTGCACAGTTGGCTTTTTGGGTGGGAACATCGGTTGGGAGCTTTTTGTGGGCTTGGTAGTAGCATAGGTGGGCCCTCGGGCAGTTAGTTCAGGGCGTAGGGATCACTGTCTCACTTTGGTACCCGAAACCTTTCTATGCCCAAAGTGAATAGTTTCAAAGCGCTGTTTAGTGACTTTCATGTCTTCTGCTAGTTTAGAAAGATTCAGACATTTTATGCCTTCTTTTATCCTTCCCCCAATTATAGAATGCGTAGTAGCTCTAGTAAGTCCGTAGCTGCATTTACCTGAATCGGGAAACCTACCCAGAAACTTCCCCTTTTTATACACCGGCCGGTCCGGTAACAAAGCCTGTAAACCAAAAGCGGTGAGCCGACCTACCAACGTGTGAATGTTTTATCCATGAATTCTTTACTTTAGTCAAATCCTCATAAATAGTTCTATTAGGCTAATTAATTGCAGTCTCTTAGGTGATAGCGGAGCTCTTCCGTGGGGAGGAGAATGCCTAGAAAGAGGGATAAGCCTTGCTTGTTAGGTGCTTCGGTTCGCTGTTGGGAAGGGATGGATGGAAGAACTTCCGGAAGCGGTAAGTAGAAGGCAAGGTAAATAAAAAAGAAGAGCTAAGCGCATCGAGGTACGAAGTGCTTTGAGGTTCATCGGGAGTCTTGAAGGCGGCTAGGCTAGTTAAAAGCCTTTCTTTCCTTGCGTGGTAGGTGGGGCAGTTCCCGGCTTATCGATCGGTTCAAATGCTTGCACTTCATGGAATGCCTGAGCCCTTGGAGACGGCGAGAGGGTAAATTAAGCCCCTGCCCTTGTTTCCAGCTGGCCTTCCTCGCTAACTATGCTAGCTCCTTTCTAGCTCATTTCCCTCTTCTTCTGGTGAAGCTGCTCTCTGCCCAATCCCTTGAAGTTTGGCTTTCCTGGCTAATAGTCGGACTTGGCTGGCTTTTCTGGGAATCTGTCTGAAGGCTCATCTGTTTACCCGAGCTTGCTTACCTTCCTTTGGTTGTTTGATGGAAACCTGCCTGAAAAGAAAGGCTAGCTTAGTTACCTCCCGGCCCTACCTGATAGTTACCTTGGCGGAGGATTGGCGTAAGGAGCAGGGATTGAAACTGCTTATTCATTCACCCTTGAAGGAGCAGATTCTCGAGTGGACGCCCTAAAGCGCTCATGCTATCATACAGATGCAAAATTTCTTACTGATCCCTTTTCACCGACTTCACTTCAACCGGTATAGGAGCTTATATTACTTCACCGGCTCGCTTTCTTGTGGAAAGATTCGCTCTTTTGCAGTTGGCAGCTCCGGTCTTGCTTGATTGAAGATTCGACTATTTAAGAGCTCGGCCTTGAGCCCTACCTAAATCAATTCCCTTGCTTGAATCGAGCCGCCTCTAGACTAGCAATTCCTTTCCCCGACTCGGACATTCAGCATCTTCTTAACCGGCAATCTCCATTGGTGGTCTACCTTTCCTTTTTGCAAGCGCGGGGTTAGCCTCATAAGGAGTAGGAAAACCTCTTTAGATAGAGTAGCGGGTACAGCTTTCCCGATCTCATCATACTCTTTCCCAGCCTTTGACCATTCGGTTTGAGAAAAAGCAGCAGCTCGTTTAAATAAAAAAAGGACTAATTAGGAGCGCATTTCAAGTTGTGAAGATAGAAAAGTAAGGGATTCAAAAACCTCTAATCCTCGGAACGCTATCTCGATTGTACCGCCAATGCCACTGGAATACTCACTGATACAGGTTGCCGGCATTACTGAATTGGGAGCTTATGTGGAAGCCGCCTCCCTTGTTATCTCCTCCTCGCCTAGAAATGGAAGGTTTGTCAGGCCTGCATTGCCTGTTGACCACTCAGCCAAGATAGGGGTCAATCGGGTCAGGTCAGGCTCACAGAGCTATTCGCGGGCGGGGAGTGTCTGCAAGATTTTAGCTACATCTGTGCTTGAATGCCACAAAAGAAAAAGGCGGTGGTTAGAAAAGGGCTCGACCGAAAGACCCTCTTTTGGGCAGCCTATTCGTAGACAAAGAAAGCCGATTCGAGCACACCGAGAACGACAGACACCTAAGCATGAATTAGAATTTACCGGCGAAAAAAAAAAAGAAAAAATGAAATTCTGTATGCCATATCGCTGCCTCTGCTGGAAAGCGGGAAAAAACTATAAAGAAAGGGCCCACCTCCCGTCATCGGTCTTTCATCCGTACTTACGAATATCTATTTAGCCGATTTAGATAGAGAGGTAGAGAAAAGATTCCCTTCTGTCAATTATTTCCGTTTCGAAAGTGAAGTGTTCTTGTATGAAAGAAAGGAGTCTCCCTCTTTGGAAAGAAAAGCCTTTGTGTCATTCTCCATTCGATTTGACAGTGATTGACATGATCCTCACTTCTCTTATGATAGAATCTTTTTTCTGTCTTTACATAAGAGAGAGAAGTGTTTGCTGGGCCTGCCCATGTGTGTCTTGTTTCGTGTTTTTGTTTTGGGATTGGGAAAGTGTTCAGTGCGAACCTTTCTTCTAAGGCGGATCCAAGCTTCGCCTTTACTCTTGACCAGCTACCGGCAGAGAAAAAGCTTGCTAGACAGGTACCGAAAGGGCGAGTTCTAGGTCCATGTCGGATTACGGGAAAGGCTCACCCCCTTTCAGTTGTGTCCGCATACAGGCGTCGATAGAGTAGCAGCCTCGTCCTGGTCCAGCGAGGGTATCTTCTCCTCTGTTTTTGGGATTAGCGCTCCTTGGGACATGAAAAATGGACTGGAGGGTGCTTGACCGCATCTTGGGAGAACTGGCCCGTGGTCTTTCTTGCCCTGCCTGTCTGCTTGCTTACACAGTGCGACGGAATCGTTTGCTTCTGGCATTCCTTCCGGCCCTGATGGCCCTGGAAGCAGGGGGTACAGGGGTTTTCCTTCCATAACCGGCCATTCCCCTGTTTTCCATCTTTTGGTTTTTTGGGGTACGGGATGAGCTAAGAACCATGCATATAAGGTGCTGTGGGCCTATCGCCCTCGCGGAGTTCCCCGCAGCCGCTCGTCATACCCACAAGAGAACGAGTAGGACGACAGAACTGACTTCTTCAGTGTCATATCCTTTTTTCTGCTCTTCTTCAATTAGAAACCGGTGCATTTCTTCTTCCTTTCTACTGATTCGATTATATAGTTTCAAAATAGTCTAAAAGATTGTCTATTCGATGTCTGTAATCAATCAAAATTCTTATTCGCGATCTATTCATTCTGAAACTGATTTATTTTCTTTTGACAGTCTCTCGTCCAAGAAA